AGAAATATATTAGATTAGAATAAAAGAATATATTCGAATAAGATAGTAGAAGAGTAGAAGAATGTATTATTATTAGATAGATATTAATTAATATATTCTTATATTATTAGATATTAATTTATTAGATATTAATATTGGATATTAAGATATTCTAATACTATTAATATATTCAAATAATATATTCAAATATTATATAGAATATTCTATTTTTATTAGAAAAAATATTCGAAAGATATATTCTAAAAGAAACTAGAAAATAAACTAAAATAAAGCATTAAAATATTAATTTTTGAAAATTTTCGAATTTTATTCAAATTTTAGAATTAATTAAAATTCTAGAGTTTCTTACTTTTGTTATTACAAATATCAACTTCTATTCCCTCTTCAAATAGGAATACTACCTTTAGTTTTATGAAAAAACGCCAAAGCCCCTTATCGGATTTGAACCGATGACTTACGCCTTACCATGGCGTTACTCTACCACTGAGTTAAAGGGGCTCGTTTGATTCAATTCTTGAATGATCCACTATGCGGATAAGAGAGATCTATGAAACTAGATTAGAAATTCAATCTCTAAATCTAGAAAAAGTAAGTAACTATTTTATAAACTATATTATAATAGAATATTAATATTAATTAAATATTAAATTAAATAAATTATTATATATTAGATTATTAATTAGAATTTGAAATTCAGATTCTCGATCGAATTATCGATTAGAATTATTCTATTAAATTATTCTAATCGATAATTCGATAATGGCGTATAATGAATAATGGCGATTAGAATGAATCTTTCTTTAATATAAGAATAAAAAAATTCTATGGAATCTGAAAGGCGCAAAGATTCTTCAAATCTAGTCATACCATTTTGTTATATTGACAATTTCGAAAAACTGTTCATACTATGAACATAGTATGCCGGCGATCGGGCAAACGTGCCCCCATCGTCTAGTGGTTCAGGACATCTCTCTTTCAAGGAGGCAGCGGGGATTCGACTTCCCCTGGGGGTAGGGTATTACGAAAGGAAGCGGATCGTGGATTATTTTTTTAATAAAAAAAAATCTGGAATTGATTCTTCCTGGGTCGATGCCCGAGCGGTTAATGGGGACGGACTGTAAATTCGTTGGCAATATGTCTACGCTGGTTCAAATCCAGCTCGGCCCAATAATTCACTGATCCGCCATGAAATGATATAAGCCCCTTGTTCTCTCGAAATGCCTGATACGGAAAAAAGTCAAAATTTCGGATATATCTCTACTTGTTCTTTATTTTATTTGTTTTCTTTTTTTTTTTTTCATTGAAAGATTTTGTTTTATTCGACTTTGATTTGAAATAACGAAAAGATGACTAGTAAGCCCTGTCGCTTTATATCATTAAAGCGTATATCCATGGGAATATCCCGCTCCCCTTTATGTTACAAGGCGGTGATTTCAATCGAAAATCGAAATATAAAAAGGGTTTGAATGAAATCATAACAATATGTATGCTGTACACTTTATTGCATTTGCCGGGGATTGTAGTTCAATTGGTCAGAGCACCGCCCTGTCAAGGCGGAAGCTGCGGGTTCGAGCCCCGTCAGTCCCGACGGATCCAATAATAATAATATAATAAAACGAATACATCAACTCATATCTCCCTCTTCTGCGAAAGGGGAGCAAATAGCACAATTTCATTTTCATTTCCAAGGGGATACTTCTTATTTTTTTTTTTATTCTTATTACTTTACTTATTTAATATTTCTTTTTTTTCTATATTTAATTCTATTTAAATTCGATTTAAATATAGAAATTCTATTAAATATTTTCTATAGAAATTCTAGTTAATATGAAATTCAATTTAATTTGAATATTTTGAATATTCAATTTTTTCATTTTTTCATATTATCGAATTACTATTATTTTTTAATAAAATATTAAATAATAAAATATTAAATAAAATTCTTAAATTAATTAATTATTATTAAATAATTAATATTTAACTATTTACATATTAAATAGTTACATAATTAAGATTTCAATATTTAATTTATTTATTTTATTTTTATATATTTTTCCTTTCTTTTTTTTTTTTCAACTAGTACTAATTGATATAAACATATGTGAATTAGTACAATTATTGGTAGCGTCATATTCAAGATTAAAAAAAATACTCTACTTAGTTTGGATTTTTCGATTATTCCCGACCCGTATAATGAAATCGAATCGAGTACCATATCTTTTCCGGTAGCCGATACACAACACAAAAAAATCACACAAATAAATCGGATTTGTATTTGTACGATACAAAATGAATTAAATTGTTTTGATAGAATCCTTTTTTTATTTGAAAAGCATCTTTTTTCTTGGCTCCGACTTTGTCTAATCTCATTCCAATTTCAAATTGCGCACTAAAGTTTTAATATATTCTATGCATTTCATTACCAAGGAAAGAGGCTATTATATTAAATATATAAAAAAAAATAAAAATAAAATAAGGATCCTACTTCCATTATATAGAGAATTTTTTTTTAGGATTTTTGTTGAAGAAAAAACAAACCCTAAACAAATGAATTTGGTAGAATATTCGATTTTGATATTCTATATTTTTTAAATATACTATATTTTTTAAATATATTGGGGCTTGTCTTCTTTATCCCAATCCCATTTTTTGGTTTTCCAATAAGATTCGATCATTAAAAAAGGAGTTTAGAAATTAACTCTCCTTTCGCTTCTATTGTTTATTTTTTGGGGTTTGGTTGTAACCAATGTAAGCGGAAAAGAAAGGTGGTTACATGATACGTCTCAGATGATTGTACAAAGAAGTCAATAATTTTGTAGTTTTTAGAGAAAAGAAAGAATATGATAAATTAAAAAAAGTAAAGTAAAGAAATTTTCAATTGAATCAAGAATCTGTTTTTAAATTCGGTATGGATAAACGATCTTTCTATGTTATACTATTGAATTCTCGACAATGAATCGATTTGATAGCTCAGATATTGTTATTCATGATATTGATCCGATTCAATATCATCGAGATGGAATTCATCCCATTGAATTTAGAGGCGAAAGATTTAGTATCTCTATGGGATTAAATCCCGAGTTTTTGCGAAGTAAAGAAAAAAGAAACGATGAGATTATGGAAGTAAATATTCTTGCATTTATTGCTACTGCACTGTTCATTCTAGTTCCTACTGCTTTTTTACTTATAATATACGTAAAAACAGTTAGTCAAGGTGATTAATTTGAATGAAACTTGACTTCTTAGTTCTTATCAATATCAATGATTGAAGAAATAAAATTACTAGTTTGCGTCTTAGATGAAATGAAGTGCACTAGAATTAGCAGTATTCTATGAGATCCCGTAGTATGATAGAAAGAAATCTTTTTTTTCTATCATACTATCCATTTTTGGTATTCTAATGTATAAAGTTATACTGTATAAAGATAGAGATTTAATATAGATATAGATTAATCTAGAATCTCATATTGATATATCTAGAATCTATATGGAATGTACATAATGTCCCAATTCTATTTCTTCATCTATTTGATTTGTGTTGATTCTAATTAATCTGAAATAGTCGAAAGGCAATTCTTACTCTTACTTTTTTTATTCTAATTCCTAGAGTTCTGATTATTTTCAATATGAATTGAATCCCGACATCTACTGAAAGAATAAAATCAATAAAAAGTAAAAAAATCTGGACATATAGTAATATTAATTATTAATAAAAGAAAATCAAGAAATCTTTTTTTTAACATTTCGAAGAAGTAATTGATCGAGCAGTTGACAGATCATCCAAGGAAAGGAGTTCTATAAAAACTTTTAAGATTTCAACAACAAGGATTAGTAAACCCTGGCAATTTTTAACCCTTGAATTATGATATGAAATAAGTCAAGTTAATAAAATAAGGTATATCATAAATCAATTTTCTTTTCTAAAAGAATAAAACAAATACTAAACTAAGCAAGAAAATATCTTAGTATGCGTAGTATCTCATTCGAGAACCACTATGTCTATCTTATTTCCCATATAAAAGTCACTTAATTTTAATCACTTTTAATATTTAATAACTATTTAAAAGCTAATAAAAGAAGTACTTTTTTCTCTTTGACCAGGAAAGAGGCAAACAAACAAAAAAAAAAGGGGGGGGGGGTCAATCCCTTCCCCCCCATTGTTGATATATAACTCTGGTAAGAACCACTTTATCGAAATAGATAATTTAGGAAAAATTTGGTTGGAATGAATTTCCTATCATTTGTATTACTTTTACTTTCGAAATATGAACACCAGAATCATTGAAATATTTGATTGAAATATTTGTTTGATTAAATTAAAAGGGTATTATTCATATATTATTCCTAAAACAGATTACTTCACTCAAATCCAATATAGAGTTTTGAAATGAAGATATTTGAAATTCAATTTAATTGAATTTAAACAAGAGTTAAATTTAAAAATCTTTGCAGAATAATGTATAAAACAATTGATACAGTTTGATTTCTCAAACTCAATTAGTAGTATCCCTAGAGTCCACTTCTTCCCCATACTACGAGTGAAAGGGAAAATGTAAAGACTACCATTAAAGCAGCCCAAGCGAGACTTACTATATCCATGTGAATTATGTCCTCTATCTTTATGAATATGAAGGAATTTTTTAGTAAGGAATTTTTCTATTTAAGGAATTTTTCTATTATTGTTCATTAATACTAATAATAGTAGAATCGCTGGCGCAGAGTCAAAAAAAAATTATCTTCAATATATTGATGAAACAATCCAAAAAATCCAATTAATTTTAAGAAGTTTTTATATGATGACTGAAAAACTTTTAGTACAAACAAAATAAGCAGCAAGACCCTTGGAAGTATCAAGATGACTTTTCCTCCGCGTGCTTCTGTTGGGGTCAAATTCGACAAATTATATCAGCAAATAGGGAATAAGGTATTTTGCGTCTTTTGTTGATGAGGCGACACCCGGATTTGAACTGGGGAAAAAGGATTTGCAGTCCCCCGCCTTA